TTGTTCCGGCCATGGAATAGATGAAATAAATAAAAAAATGGATTTTTGTTCAAGAATGAAATCTTATTGGAACTGTCCATATCCGGTGCATCCTTCGGAACCATATCAGATCCCGGATCTGATGAAATAGGATGAATTGAGACGGTATTTTGTAAATACGTAATTATCTTGAATATATCAACCATTTCTTTATTTTCCGATCGCCTGGAAAGAACAAAAGAAACATCCTGTTTTTTCTTCAAAAATTTCTGATCTCTAGTGGACCTCTCAGTAGGATTCGAACCCAGATGAAGTTCTGACCATCTGTCAGAGAAAAAAGAACGAATTGATCTTGTAGGATTCCCAAGAAATTCTGCGATTTCTTCCGGAAGCAGATGATTATTCATCTGCTTCTCACGTTCCGCGAATAGCCGGGACATTGAGGAAGATCCAAAAAGGCATTTCGGGAATCGATCTGATTCTATCTCTGTTCCTTCCGTTTGAAGAAAGGAAGGATCCCAAAGAATCGATCTTTCTTTTTGAATATTTGACAATGCATTCCGTACCTTGCTAAAAAACCGATCCTTGTTTACCAACCACACATTGTCTAACCAAATCAAATTCTCTCTCGATACGTTCCTCAAAAAATCCGATTCGTGCTGATTCTTTCCCCAACTAACGAAGAGATCTTGGTGGAATTGCCACATATGAAATTGAGCACAATTTTGCAAAGAAATATCCCACTTGTTTCTCGAGAAGAGATGGGAAACATGCTCAATATAATTTGATTGAATAGTTGCCTCAGCTCCTTGTTGTTTGAAGAACCCCCCCCCTTCAATTGGTCTTTTTTCACGAAAAGCAGACATGAGATAACAAATCAAGTCTTTCCCTAAGACTTCGAATAGCTGTCCCGAATTCAAGTTGAGTATGTTTCGCTTCTTCCTCGGAGAAAGACGATCAAACAATTCCCAATCATGGTCCTTGCGGATCATATCATCCGTATAGGATAAAAAAAGAAACTCCAGATATTTGCTATCTTTCTCTTTGAATGAGATCTCAATTCCAACTACGGTTTTATTAGATACCTTACAACTAGAATCCCTCTTTTTTCCGATCCGGTTCCTCCACCACCGCGAACCCCGGTTAGATTCAGGCATGATACACTTTTTATTTATTGGGAGAACCCAAGTACTCTCTTGCGAATCCATGAAACAACTCTCAGAAATATTTTTCCCTTTTGGAAGATACAGGGGCGAAACAATCAACCTATTGATATTGCAAGACCAAAAAGATTCTTCCAATGTCTCATTTCTGGGTCCAATGGAATTCATAGGTATAGGAAGAAGCCCCATCAAATAGAGATTTTTTCTTTCGACAATCTTTCGATTGTTAATACGAGATATAAGGACCGCTACTACAAGCAGTATTATACCTTTGATCGTGAAATATCGATTGCTTCTTGAACCCTGTGAATCACGTGAAAGTAGGATACTCCAAATTCGGGGGTCAAAGAGTTTCATAAAACGTTCTTGGTGGAAAAGAATGTGAGTGAAAGATCCCACTGAATCGAATTTGGTCCATGAATCTAAGAAATAGTGAGAATTCTTGATCTCTCTCAATATCTCTCTCAATTCGAAGATCCAGGATTTGAATTGATGTCCTCTCATTGATTCCTCCTAAAGATTTCATTTCAATTGGAATTTGGTTATTTACGATGTACGATGATCCCTGTTAAGCATCCATGGCTGAATGGTTAAAGCGCCCAACTCATAATTGGCAAATTCGTAGGTTCAATTCCTGCTGGATGCACGCCAATGGGAACGTTCAATAAGTCTATTAGAATTGGCTCTGTATCAATGAAATCTCATCATCCATACATACCGAATTGGTATGGTATATTCATACCATAACATATGAACAGTAAGAACTAGAATTCTTATTGATACTGGAACTCATAGGGAAGAAAATGGATTTATGGATGGAATCAAATATGCAGTATTTACAGAAAAAAGTATTCGGTTATTGGGGAACAATCAATATACTTCTAATGTCGAATCAGGATCAACTAGGACAGAAATAAAGCATTGGGTCGAACTCTTCTTTGGCGTCAAGGTAATAGCTATAAATAGTCATCGAGTCCCGGGAAAGGGTAGAAGAATGGGACCTATTATGGGACATACAATGCATTACAAACGTATGATCATTACGCTTCAACCAGGTTATTCTATTCCACCTCTTATAGAGAAAAGAACTTAAAGCAAAATACTTAATAACACGGCGATACATTTATACAAAACTTCTACCCCGAGCACACGCAATGGAGCCATAGACAGTCAAGTAAAATCCAATCCACGAAATAATTTGATCCATGGACAGCGTCGTTGTAGTAAAGGTCGTAATGCCAGAGGAATCATTACCGCAGGGCATAGAGGGGGAGGTCATAAGCGTCTATACCGTAAAATAGATTTTCGACGGAATGATAAAGACATATCTGGTAGAATCGTAACCATAGAATACGACC